CCCATCCTGCATTTTGTCTTTTTTGTTCCATGTTGTAATAGAACCATAAATTCTTACTTTAGTTATTAGACGAGATTTTAGGAAAAGATTCTTTCTAGGTTCTAGGAAAGAAAAAATCTTTCTTTTTTGTTGTTCGATGCGAAGACACAGGAAAAAACTCTTTATCATTCTGTTTCGAATGAAAGGAATTTGATCCTATTCATATCATAGTGAAGTCTTACCCCCAGATTCCCACAAAAAAAAAGAAAAGAGAATCCTTTTTCACACTTCTTGTTAGTAGTGATTGTTTAGTCGGATAAGAACTAATAGCTAATTGGAATATATGTCAATATATTCAAATTCACTCTAGAATAATTGACAGATATACAAATGGACAATAGAATACTTGACAAAGATTCGAATTGAGGATATGGTCAATTGATCTTGACAAAGATTCGAATTGAGGATATGGTCAATTGATCTTGACAAAGATTTGAATTGACCGTATAATAATAATTGAATCTTGACAAAGATTCGAATTGAGGATATGATCAATTCCAATTGATACTGCTTGACGGGGATTCGAATTGACGGTATACTTAAGAATTAAGGAATTATGTATCATAGTCCCAATGACTATAACTACGATTCCACATTTCCACAGCAAAGTGAGAAGTTTCGGTATACTGAAGAATTAAGCAATTATGTATCACAGTGCCAATCACTATAACTAGACTTCCATACTTAACTTACGTTTCCATACTTAACTTACGTTTCCACATCAAAGTGAGCTATAACTATTCATCATTTTACAGGAAGGGAGTCTTATTTTATGACCATTCAATGTAAAGAATTAACAAGCGAGTTTGAAGTTATAAGAAAATCGGCGGACAATCTTTTGACTATTGAAAATAGTACTGAAGATTCGAGTAGTAGGGCTGAAAACCTTAATAAAGGTCTTGAAATCGGGGGGGACACTGGTGATTTGACTAGATCTAACGATCTCGATTCAAGTCAAAAATATCGACATTTGTGGGTTCTATGCGAAAATTGTTATAACTTAAATTATAAGCAAGTTGTAAAATTAAAAATTTGTGAATCTTGCGAATATCACTTGAAAATGAGTAGTTCAGAAAGAATCGAAAGTTCGATTGATTCCGACACCTGGGATTCTATGGACGAAAATTTGGTGTCTCGCGATCTCGAGGAGGAGCTTCGAGATTTTCTTAGTCAAAAAGAAGAAGAAGAAAAGAAAAAGAATTGGAAGCCAATAAAGCACATTCTAACGGAAATTGATTGTCTGATTCGCCTAATCGCGGACTTGTATTTGGAGTCGATTCAAAAAGTACTTGGGGATATGTGGATCGAAAAACTGAGAAGTGACCTATTATATGCAGTTTTACAGAAGTTGCGAAAAAAGAAAAATGAATATATGAAAATTATTATAGATTATCATTTTGATCGGTCCAAATGGTTGATGTGGAATGAGTATTTTTCTGATATCATCAGGGATTTGAAGTTCATAAATCAGCTACCGAAGTTGGGGTTGGAGTGGGCGGCTCGTGGATTGGATGAGGATGAAATCGCGGAGCAACTTTATTTGGTTTCGGGTACATTCAATTCATCTAGGTTAATTGAGGAAGAACCTTATTTGGATTCGGATAAATCCAATTCGGATGAATTGCATTCGGATGAATTGAATTCAGATGAATTGTATTTGGATGAATTGAATTCAGATGAATTGCATTCGGATAAATCCAATTCGAATGAATTGCATTCGGATGAATTGCATTCGGATAAATCAAATTCGGATGAATTGCATTCGGATGAATTGCATTCAGATGAATTGGATTCGGATGAATTCAATGAGGAACCTTATGAAGATTATATTGATTCTTATCAAACAAAGACGGGATTAACGGAGGCTGTTCAAACAGGCATAGGTCGACTAAATGATATTCCTGTAGCAATTGGGGTTATGGATTTTGAGTTTATCGGAGGTAGTATGGGATCCTTAGTTGGGGATAAAATCACCCGTTTAATTGAGTACGCTACCAACCAATCTCTACCTCTTATTATAGTGTGTGCTTCGGGGGGGGCACGCATGCAAGAAGGGAGTTTGAGCTTGATGCAAATGGCCAAAATATCCTCTGCCTTATATGATTTTCAATCAAAGGAAAAGTTATTTTTTGTACCAATTCTTTCATCCCCTACTACCGGTGGGGTAACGGCTAGTTTTGGCATGTTGGGCGATATCATTATTGCCGAACCCAACGCCTACATTGCATTTGCGGGTAAAAGAGTAATTGAAGAACTCTTGAAGATAACAGTACCGGAAGGTTCACAAGAGACTGAAAATTTATTCGAGAAGGGCTTATTCGACCTAATCGTACCGCGTAATCTTTTAAAAACCGTTCTTAGTGAATTATTGCAGTTCCACGGCTTCTTTCCTTTGAAGTCAAATTCTACTCACCATTGAAGTAAAAAAGAAATAAAAAATTGTCATACATATCTTTCACGAATAAGTCCATCTATTTAGTTCTAAATTTCTTGGACTTATTCTATTTCTATAGATCCGCTTTAGATACTTATATCTCTACTATGAATTTAAAAATTCGTAATAATTAGAATTAAGAGTTTTAATTATTAGAAATATAAAATATTCAAAAAAAAAAAAAAATAACAGGTGCAAATAGTCAATCGAGGTACTCCTTTTTATGACAACTTTCCATTTTCCCTCTATTTTTGTGCCTTTAGTAGGCTTAGTATTTCCGGCACTTGCAATGGCTTCTTTATTTCTTCATGTTCAAAAAAACAAGATTGTTTAGATCCGGGGGCTCATCCTTTTTTTTGGAAACTAAGATTTGGAGCATAACACAGATCTTTTTGGGGGAATATAGGGTCTAAAATATTTTTTCTGCCGAAAAAGTTCTTATGTCTGCAGAAAATGATCTATAGGTAGATGAATTCTAGCTAGTTTCAAATAGATAAGGATCATTTGATGACTAAAATGTGTAAAGTTGGTGGATCTAGGTGTATATCGATATGTATATTTGGATCATATGTATGGGGGGTATGTTATTATTATTTTAGATTGAACCAATTTCATGAATTATTCCTTACTACTACTTATAAATAAATGGTTCATCTCAAACTAGTACTAGTTCACATCAAACTAGTACTAGTTTATGAGAGTTCCTTCGTAAACAGCAAAGGAAAGTTAAAATAATTTGGGGTATTCTCCCAAATTTCAATAATTTCAATAAAATAAAATAAACTATGAGTTGGCGATCAGAACATGTATGGATAGAAGTTAGAACGGGATCTCGAAAACTAAGTAATTTTTTCTGGGCCCTTGTCGTTTTTTTAGGTTCATTAGGATTCTTAGTGGTTGGAACTTCTAGTTATCTTGGTAAAAATTTGATATCTTTTTTTCCGTCTCAGCAAATCCTTTTTTTTCCACAAGGGATCGTGATGTCTTTCTACGGGATTGCGGGTCTCTTTATTAGTTCTTATTTGTGGTGCACAATTTCCTTGAATGTAGGTAGTGGTTATGATCGATTCGATAGAAATAAAGGAAGGGGTTGTATTTTTCGTTGGGGATTCCCTGGAAAAAACCGTCGCATATTCCTTCGATTCCGTCTAAAGGATATTCAATCCATTAGACTAGAAGTCAAAGAGGGTATTTCTGCTCGCTGTATCCTTTATCTAAATATTAGAGGCCGGGGGACTATTCCGTTGACCCGGGCTGATGAGAATTTGACTCCACGACAAATGGAAGAAAAAGCCGCGGAATTGGCCCTTTTCTTGCGCGTACCAATTGAAATCTTTTGAGAAAAAAAAAAAAAAGAATTGGGCTGAAGAAGGAATGCTTTCTCAGCAAGAGGAAAAAATACAAGAATCTTTTTTCTATAATCTATAAGATAACTTAACTGAAGTTTCACCTGAACGTTTAGTCGAGTCAAAGCCGGCCTATATTCTCTGGAATAACTATAAAACAAAACTCTTTTTTCTTATTTCTTCATTTTTCTTATTTCTTCATTTGAATTTGAATCGAAGTCTTAGTCTATTTCTGTATTCTCTCTAGATATTGAAACAAAATCACAAAAAATACATTTGATACCTTGTCTAGAACTCACGTGTGAAAAAACTATTAGATCACAGAGAGTCAACGGGGTTCATTAACAATTCACAGATGAAAAATGGCAAAAAATAAAACACCTACCCCCCTTTTGTATCTTGCATCTATAGTCTTTTTGCCTTGGGGGATTTCTCTCTCATTTATGAAAAGTATGGAATCTTGGATTACTAATTGGTCGAATACTGGTCAATCCGAAATTTTTTTGAATGATATTCAAAAAAAAAATCTTATAGAAAAGTTCATAGAATTAGAAGAAATCCTGCTCTTAGACGAAATTTTCAAGGAATACTCGGAGACACATCTACAAAAGATTTCTATAGGAATCCAAAAAGAAACGATTCAATTAATCACGATACACAACGAAGATCGTATCCATATGATTTTCCACTTATCAACAAATATAATCTGTTTTGTTATTCTAAGCGGCTATTCTATTTTAGGTAATGAAGAACTTGTTATTCTTAACTCTTGGACTCAGGAATTCCTATATAACTTAAGTGATACAATAAAAGCTTTTTTGATTCTTTTAATAACGGATTTATGTATCGGATTTCATTCACCCCACGGGTGGGAGCTAATGATTAGTTCTGTCTACAAAGATTTTGGATTTGTTCATAATGATCAGATTATATCTGGTCTTGTTTCCACCTTTCCAGTTATTATGGATACTATTTTTAAATATTGGATTTTCCGTTATTTAAATCGTGTATCTCCGTCACTGGTAGTTATTTATCATTCAATGAATGATTGACAAATGATCCACCAATAGTAATCTCTAATCCAAAAACCTTCTATCCGGTGGATTTTCCATCCCAGAGTATTTCAGTAAAATTATAGAAAATAGCAGAATCGTGGATAGGGCCCTGTACTAGCGACCTAT